GCGAAGCTGGTAACTGAAGCCCTGGTGAACGGCGGCCGTAACTATAACGGTCCTAAGGTAGCGAAATTCCTTGTCGGGTAAGTTCCGACCCGCACGAAAGGCGTAATGATTTGGATACTGTCTCGGAGAGGGGCTCGGTGAAATAGACTTGTCTGTGAAGATGCGGACTACCTGCACCAGGACAGAAAGACCCTATGAAGCTTTACTGTAACTTGAAATTGAAATTGGACTTTATTCGCGCAGTATAGGTGGGAGGCGTTGATTATAATCTTGCGGGATTATTGGAGCCATCAGTGAGATACCACTCTTGTAATGTTAGATTTCTAACTTTGAATCATTATCTGGTCAGAGAACAGTTTCAGGCGGGCAGTTTGACTGGGGCGGTCGCCTCCCAAATGGTAACGGAGGCGTACAAAGGTTTCCTCTGAACGGGTAGAAATCGTATCTAGAGTGTAAAGGCATAAGGAAGCTTGACTGTGAGACCTACAAGTCGAGCAGGGACGAAAGTCGGTCTTAGTGATCTGACGGTACTGAGTGGAAAGGCCGTCACTCAACGGATAAAAGTTACTCTAGGGATAACAGGCTGATCTCCCCCAAGAGTTCACATCGACGGGGAGGTTTGGCACCTCGATGTCGGCTCATCGCATCCTGGGGCGGTAGTACGTCCCAAGGGTTGGGCTGTTCGCCCATGAAAGCGGTACGCGAGCTGGGTTCAGAACGTCGTGAGACAGTTCGGTCCATATCCGGTGTAGGCGTTAGAATATTGAGAGGAGCCTTCTTTAGTACGAGAGGACCGAGAAGGACATACCTCTGGTGTACCAGTTATCGTGCCAACGGTAAACGCTGGGTAGCTATGTATGGAGTGGATAACCGCTGAAAGCATCTAAGTGGGAAGCCCACCTCAAGATAAGTATTCTCATCACGTAAGTGAGTAAGGTCACGGTAAGACTAACCGTTTGATAGGCATTAAGTGTAAGTACAGTAATGTATGTGCTGAGATGTCCTAATAGACCGAGGACTTGAATTTTTATAATCTTTAAGATATTTAAAATATCTTAAAGATTTTTTGCTTTGGTGTTTTTAGTGTACTGAGCGGAACCACACTGATCCATCTCGAACTCAGTTGTGAAACGTTATAAATCGACGACAATACTTGGGGGGGGACCTCCTGGGAAGATAGTTCAATGCCAAAGTTTTAAAACATAATAATCGCGATAAGCAAAGTATATAGTAATTTTTATAGTGAAATTTTTACTCAAGGTAAAAAAATTATTCTTAAAAAATATTTTAAGTTTTATATATAATATTAAGTATAATACTAGTCATTAATATTATTTTCTGTACTTAAATTTTTAACATTTCTAGAGGACTATCAGTTATGGATACTCGTTTACTAGTAATTGCTGCGCCTGTTTTAGTTGCAGCATCATGGGCTTTATTTAATATTGGTCGTTTAGCAATTCAACAACTTCAACGTTTATCACGTTAAAAAATCATTACAAGGCTAGAAAACTTAAAAATAGTCTTGTAATTAAAAATTTTAAATTTTTTTAATTTATCTGGATTCAATTTCTTGTTTGATTTTTAAGATGGTAACTGAACAAATGTAGACAAATTAGATTGTATTTTGTACAATAAAATTAAATTAAAAAACTATTTGAAATAAATATAAAAGAATCATGGCTGTACCTAAAAAACGGACATCAAAATCAAAAAAGAATAGTCGTAAAGCTAATTGGAAAAGAAAAGCAGCTAAGTCAGCACAAAAATCTTTATCTTTAGCAAAATCAATTTTACGCGGTAAAACTACAAGTTTTGTGTATCGTCTTTATGTAGATGAATAAATTTAAAATTTTCTTAGTATAAGTTCAAACATATATTAAGAAAATTTGAGTCTTACCTTAACTTGTATTTAAAATTTCTATAATAAAGAAAGATACCAATAAAATTATTAGCGGATGTGGCGAAATTGGTAGACGCGCTAGATTTAGGTCCTAGTAACTTTTGTTTTGAGAGTTCGAGTCTCTCCATCCGCATTTTAAAATTTCTTTACTTAACTTATTGGATATTTGTTATATGGTTCTCCCATTTACTCTACAACAATTACGTATTTTTAAAGCTATTGCTTCTGAAAAGAGTTTTACTCAAGCAGCTGAAATTTTATTTGTTTCACAACCTTCTTTAAGTAAACAAATTAAAACGTTAGAAAATCGTTTGGGCATTCTTTTGTTAAATCGAACTGGTAATAAAATATTTTTAACGGAAGCTGGAGTTGTCTTTCTTCAATATGCTGAACGAATACTTGCATTATGTGAAGAAAGTTGTCGGGCTTTAAATGATTTGAAAGACGGGGAACGGGGGAATTTAAAAGTTGGTGCTAGTCAAACCATTGGCGCTTATTTAATGCCACGTGTTCTGACTTTATTTTCCCAAAGCTACCCACAAATTAATTTAAATATTGATATTGATTCAACACGAATTATTGCAAAAAAAGTTGCTGATCGAATTATTGATATTGCTATAGTAGGTGGCGATATTCCTGCAGGGTTGAGAAAAAATTTAGAAATTGAAGATTTTGTAGAAGATGAGTTAATTTTAATAATTCCAAAATCACACCCATTTGCAAGAAAAAAAAAGAAAAAAATCAGTAAAGAAGACCTTTATCATTTAAATTTTATTACATTAAACTCCAACTCTACTATCCATAAATTCATTGATAACATTCTAATTCAAAATAATATCCAAACTAAACAATTTAACATAATTATGGAATTAAATTCTATTGAGGCGATAAAAACAGCAGTAAGCTTGGGCTTAGGTGCTGCTTTTGTCTCATCGTCGTCGATAGAAAAAGAAATTGAATTAAAGACAGTTGAAATTATAACAATTGAAAATATTAAAATAACACGAACATTGTCTATTATTACAAATACAGATTCGCATCGATCTAAAGCTTTTGACTTTTTTTATAATGAATTGTGGTTACTTAAAAATCTCTAAACTTATCTATTTCTAATTTAAGTTGACGTAAAAGAATTATATTTTGTAGTATTATCTTATAAAAAGAGAAAATCTTCTAAATTATGAAATACGCAATTGTAGAAATTAGTGGAAGACAATTTTGGATTGAAACAGGAAAATATTACGATTTAAATCGTATTCCAACAGAGCTTGGGAAAGAAATTACTTTAAATAGGGTCTTACTTGTTAATAATGACGGAGAACTTTTAATAGGTAAACCGTATTTAGATAGTGTAAAAGTTAAAGGTAAGATTTTAGAGCATTTACGTGGTCGTAAGACGATTGTGTATAAAATGCGTCCTAAGAAAAAAACACGTAAGAAACAAGGTCATAGACAAGATTTAACACGTGTTCTTATTGAAGAAATAAATATTAATTAATAATCAAGGATTATAAGATATGGCACATAAAAAAGGTGCAGGTAGTACAAAAAACGGCCGTGATTCAAATGCAAACCGCTTAGGTGTTAAACGGTTTGGAGGAGAAAAAGTAAAAGCTGGTAATATTTTAATCCGCCAACGAGGGATGAAATTTAAACCAGGTGCAAATGTTGGTTCTGGGAAAGATTTTACTCTATTTGCATTAGTTGATGGAACTGTAAAATTTGATTATAAAGATGCTCAACATAAACGTGTAAATATTATTACTTCGTAGAATTTTATAAATTTTTCAAAATGCTAAAATGCTAAAAAATCCATTTATAAAAGATTCAGCTACAAATCAGTATCAAGCATTAATTAATCAAATTAATGCACTTGAAAACAATTTAAAAACATTAACTGATACAGAGCTCCGAAATAAAACTTTTCAATTAAAAAAACAATATCAAGAAGAAAAAGATTTAAATTCATTAACTGCTGAAGCGTTTGCAATTACGCGAGAGGCAAGCTTTCGAACATTAGGTCTTCGACACTTTGATGTTCAATTAATTGGTGGTTTAGTTTTAAATAGTGGAAAAATTAGTGAGATGCGAACTGGTGAAGGAAAAACGTTAGTTGCGACTTTACCAGCTTATTTAAATGCTTTAACAAATAAAGGTGTTCATGTTGTTACAGTAAATGACTATTTAGCAAGTCGTGATCAAATTTCAATGGGACAAATTTATAGATTCTTAGGATTAGACACTGGGTTAATTCAAGAAGATATGAATTTCCGAGAACGACAAGATAATTACAGAGCTGATATTACTTATGTAACAAATAATGAAGTAGCTTTCGACTACCTTCGTGATAATATGGCTTCTAATTTAAACCAGGTTGTTTTACCTCCGTTTAATTACTGTATTGTTGATGAAGTCGATTCAATATTTATTGATGAAGCACAAGTTCCATTAATTATTTCACAAGCTGTGGAAACGTGTATTGATAAATATATTGTTGCTGCTGAAGTTGCAGAATATTTAGAAGTTAATGTTCATTTTAAAGTTGATGAAAAGAATAGAAACATTATTCTGACGGATCAAGGGACAGCTCAAATTGAAAAAATTTTACAAGTTGAAGATTTATATAATCCTAATGACCCTTGGATTCCTTATATTTTAAGTGCGGTTAAAGCAACAGCTTTATTCTTCCGAAATGTACATTATATCGTTCAAAATAATCAAATTGTTATTGTTGACGAATTTACAGGTCGGATTATGCCTGATAGAAGATGGAACGAAGGTTTACATCAAGCTGTTGAAGCAAAAGAAGGTGTCCCAATTAGACAAAATACTGAAACTGCAGCATCAATAACTTATCAAAATTTTTTCTTATTATATCCTAAATTGTCAGGTATGACTGGCACAGCTAAGACGTCTGAGGTAGAATTTGAAAAAATTTATAATTTACCTGTAGAAGAAATTCCAACAGCCCGACCAAACCTTCGTAAAGATTTACCTGATTTTGTTTATAAAGACAGTCTAATAAAATGGACTGCCATTGCTAAAGAATGTAAAGCTATAGCTAAAACAAAACAGCCTATTTTAATAGGAACAACTACTGTTGAGAATTCTGAAATGTTAGGTGATTTGTTAAAAGAATACCAATTATCATACCGTTTATTAAACGCCAAACCAGAAAATGTAAAACGGGAATCTGAAATTGTTGCCCAAGCTGGTGAAATGGGTAGTATTACAATTGCAACAAATATGGCAGGTCGTGGTACGGATATCATTTTAGGTGGAAATGTTACATTTAAAGTTCGAAAACAACTTTATAATATTTTAGTTTCTTATAAAAGCCAAAGTAAATTAGGAAAATTAAATACTAGTTTCCCTCTATTAAAAGATCTTACTTTCACTTCACAAAAATTTTTGAGTGTTTTAAATTCTTTACTAAATGATTCACAGTTTCTAAGTTTATCATCAACGGGAATTTTAAAATTTTTAAATGAAATTGACCAAATTCGAATTCCTAAAATTCCTTATCAATGTTCAATTAAGTTTTTACTTAATGAACTAGGAAAATTTGAGAAAAAAAATCAAACAATTGATAATAAGATTGTTAAAAATTTAGGTGGCCTTTATATTATTGGGACTGAACGGAATAATTCACGTCGAATTGATAATCAATTACGGGGAAGATGTGGCCGTCAAGGTGACCCAGGAACTTCAAGATTCTTCTTAAGTTTAGAAGACTCGCTGTTTAGGAATTTTGGAAGCTCAAACCTTCAGGGTTTTATGCAAAATCAACTTTTAGATGATTTACCATTAGAATCAAACCTATTGACTAAAAGTTTAGATGCAGCTCAGAAACGAGTGGAAGAAAGAGATTATGATGGAAGAAAATATTTATTTGATTATGACGATATTCTAAATAAACAGCGTAACATCGTTTATTATGAACGAAGAAAACTTTTAGAAAGCCAATCCCTTCGCGAAACAATCTTAGCTTATGGTGAACAGGTAATTAAAGATATTATAAATTTATTAAAAGATCCAAAATTTAATAAAAATGGTTCTTTAATTGAAGAACTCTTTAAAACAAGGTTAGTAAGTTTAAATTGTGATTTAAATAGCTTAGATTCATTTGAATTAAAAACTTACTTGTTCCAAGAATTTTGGTTATCGTATGAAGCAAAAGTTTTAGAATTTGAAATATGCCAAATTGGTTTAATCAGATCTTTTGAACGAACAATTATTCTATACTATACAGATATTGCTTGGAAAGAACATTTACAAAAAATTGCATTGTTACGTGATGCGGTTGGTTGGAGAAGTTATGGCCAACGAAACCCATTATTTGAGTTTAAAGAAGAAGCTTATAATTTATTCCAAAACCGCAATATAACAATCAGACATTTATTAATTCGTGATTTTTTACATTCCTTTATTTTATAAGTTATAAAGGATTAATTCATTGATATTAAAAATAAAATAACTATATTTATGACAAAACGCACTTTATCAAATAAAACCCGCTCATCGGTACTAAAAGTATCGGGTTTCCGTGCCCGTATGGCAACTGCTCAAGGAAGAAAAATAATACGAAACCGTAGAAAAAAAGGTCGTAAAAAACTAGCGATTCCACGTTAGTTAAAGAATTTATTAGAGTCAACCAGTTTTGGTTACTCTAATAATAAATAATTTTTTATATAAAATTAATATAATAGTAATTTATGAAATAGAGTTTTGATAAGATAATTTTATGAAATTTACCGATGAATTAACGCTTTTATTAAAAGCTAGGTACCCTATAATTTATATTAATACAATTGAAGAAGATCGTGTCGAATATATTATCCGTAAATATATTAAAACAAGTTTAAATAGAAGTATTTATAGTTGGGATTTTATTGATGGGTATACAAATAATCCGAACAATGAAGGGTTTGCAAAGCGAAACCCTGTTCAAGCCCTTGAGCTTGTTGAGAGATTAACAGCTCAAACACCTGCCTTATTCTTATTAAAAGACTTTAATAGATTCCTAACAGATGTTTCAATATCACGAAAACTAAAAAATATAAGCCGAATTTTAAAACTTCAACCAAAAACAATTATTATTATTGGTTCAGATTTAAATATTCCAAAGGAATTATATGATTTAATTACAGTTTTACAGTTTCAATTACCTATTGAAAGTGAAATCAATTATGAATTAAAACGCTTAATTACATCATTAAATATCGACATTGAACCTCAAGTTCTAGAAAGTTTAACGAGAGCGTGCCAAGGTTTATCACTTGAGCGTATCAGACGTGTTTTGTCTAAAATTATTGCAACCTATAAAACAATTGATGAAAATAGTATAAATCTTTTATTAAATGAGAAAAAACAAATTATCAGCCAAACTGAAATCTTAGAATATTGGTCGGCAGATGAAACAATTTCTAAAATAGGTGGTGTAGACAATTTAAAAAATTGGTTAAAGAAACGGAAAACCTCTTTTGGAATTCAAGCATCGAATTATGGTTTACCGACCCCTCGTGGTTTATTACTGGTTGGTATTCAAGGAACTGGAAAGTCCTTAACAGCTAAAGCAATTGCCACTGAATGGCAAT